TATGAATGACCCAGTATCGAATACTAGTAATAATATCAGCAAAAGAACGTTCTCCTGTGCTTCCAGACATGCCGAGCTCCATAAATTCTTGTATGTTAAAAAAAAAAGGGGGGGGGTGGCCGATTTCGTGAAAGATAGAATCAGTAAATCTAAAACTACTGCTTTTTTGTGAGATCGTCAATTGTACACCAAAGGTGTATTTAGAGTAGACCAAATCAGTATAGCTATCCTTTCTCTAACGCAGCAACGCAGTATCAATAAGTACCGAAAGGAAATGCTATATCTTCCTTGTCTATGTATAAATATACGTTTCCTTATAATTTCGAATATAAGATCTAAGTAAGGTTTACATTAGCGGCTTCATCATAGTAATAGAAAGTAAAGATTTTGAATGGTATGTTATGTAAAATCTATAAATCCCCTTCGTGGTTCATATTTTTTTTATAGATCATGGTACAATTTTATCTTTCCAAATCTAATGGGCAATGAACCAACCTATTATATTACTGTACAGAATTCAATGAGTTCAAATTAAAAAAGTAAAAGGGAATATCAAGCCCTTAGATCTATTGAAAAAAAAATGAGAAAAATGTAGGTTATTTTCGAATTCAATTCTTTTGTTTTATTCTATTTCTATTAAAAAATTACTTAAACTTAAATAGTTTTGGAATATTGCACAAGGAATCTGTTGATTCGGAATCACAGGATCGGTCAATGGCACAGTTGATGAATCCCTTTTTCCGCCTATATTACCTATATCTATCTTTTTTTTAGTGTCCATCTATAATGACTGATGAATCAAGAATTTTCAATTGGAACTAGACTAATTCTTTCAATAAGTTTTTCTTACCATTGTATATGGATTGAAACTTAGGTAAATGTTTTGTTCACATATGTAATAAAAGAACATATCTAATTTAGCTCTTTCATGCTTATTCTAACTAGTTATTTCGGTTTTTTAGTGGCTGCTTCAACTATAACTGCAACTCTATTTATTGGTTTGAACAAGATACGACTTATCTGAAATGAATGAAATTAAATAAACAATTAAAAAAAAAAAGCCCCCTGAATATTCATATTTCATTTCCGGTATTCTATGGTTCCTTTCCGCGTCAATTGCCAATTCCTGGTCATTGAGATTCACGGATAATTCAGATTAATATTTAGGGATAGATCTTACCTCTCTTTTTATTCCCTAAAACAAATTGAAATGATTGAAGTTTTCCTATTTGGAATCGTCTTAGGTCTAATTCCTATTACTTTAACAGGATTATTTGTAACTGCATATTTACAATACAGACGCGGTGATCAGTTGGACCTTTGATTGAGTAACTTTTATTTTTTTAATTTGACCTCCTACAAGGAGGAGGTCAAATTAAAGTTGCAATTAAACTTTGTTTTAGTTTTGTGAAGTTATTTCATTATAATTCGACATAACATAAACGGAATCACGCTCTGTAGGATTTGAACCTACGACATCGGGTTTTGGAGACCCGCGTTCTACCGAACTGAACTAAGAGCGTTTTCTTATATCCCATAAGATTAGATTCGATTGTAAAGAAAATATTTTTTGACCCTTGGGGGGGTCTTGTGTACATATAGTATGCAAAAATTATGTCCAATTTTACCCGATCTTACTCAATGAATCTCTTGTAACTGTCCATAGGAGAAAGAATAGTAGGGATGGCAGGATTTGAACCCGCGACATTTTGTACCCAAAACAAACGCGCTACCAAGCTGCGCTACATCCCTTTTTAAGATTGTTGTACAGTGTCATTGTACAAAATCCATGTCTTGTTTTCTACATCGTTCGTTTTTAACCTATTTTTCCTCTACCTTACTACCTATATAATATATATATTAGGTAGAATTATTAGGTAGAATTAGGTATAATGTTCTTGTCATTTTTTTTTTTTTTTAGTTTCATATAATCATATGTTTAATCTAATTTTTTTATTATTTATAATTATATTAATTTCTAATTATTCTAATTATATATTATATAAATTATATATTCAAAAATAAATATGAAAATTAAAATATTAAAATAAAATAAAAAAATAATTATAAATAATTAATATGAAAATTAAATAATTAAAATATTTAAAATCTAAAAATATATTATTATTATATTAATATTATAATATTTAATATTAAATTAGAATTATAATAATATTTACTATAACGTAATTAACTTAATATAACTAATATCTAACTAATATAACATAAACATATATATTATTAACATATCAACAATATATAATATATAACATAACATATATATTATTAACATATAACATATATATAATATAATAATAATATATATAATATAATAATAAATAATATAATATTTATAATTATAATATAATAATATAATATAAATATATAATAATAATATAAATATATAATATATAATAATAAATATATAATATAAATATAATATAATAATAATATAATGATTAATAATAAAGAAAAAAATTTAAAATAAATAAATATCAAAGAAGAAGGAGGATTTAAAATGCGAGATATAAAAACATATCTCTCCACGGCACCTGTGCTAACCACTCTATGGTTTGGGTCTTTAGCGGGTCTATTGATAGAAATTAATCGTTTATTTCCAGATGCCTTGTCATTCCCCTTTTTTTAATTCTAATTGAATTCTTGTCTTGTATTGATATGTGAAGAAATGAAGAAGATTTGAGATACCATTCCACGTAACATGGCTTCAATTTAGATCCCCTTTTCTTTAGGATAGGAAAAAAAAGTGTATCGAACCTCAGTCAAAATACAGTGAATCTACGATATAATTTGGGATAAAAGAAATAGAAATGTGGATTAGGAATTAGGATAGGAAAGGAATAATTCCTAGTTAGAAAAAATTGTATTACTTAATTATTACTATATTTAATATTCTTATATTAATATTAATGAACTTCTATTAATGAATATGACTCTCTTTCTTTATTGTTTTAGATTATAGTACTTCGAAGTCATTCGACTTCTAATAATAATAATATTTTTAAATTCCATCTCTAGTTAGTAAATATATATTTTTTATTTTATTTTGTTTTTGGTTCGGATCAAAAACAAAAATGAGGAGAGTTAAAAAGTGAAGTCGATCCAAAATGAAAAGGAGGTCCATGGCCAAGGGTAAAGATATCAGAATTATAGTGATTTTGGAATGTATCAGTTGTGTTCGAAAGGGTGTCAATAAAGAATCGCCGGGCTTTTCTAGATATATTACTCAAAAGAATCGACACAATACACCCAATCGATTAGAATTGAGAAAATTTTGTCGCTATTGTCAAAAATATATGATTCATGGGGAAATAAAGAAATAGATGGAACAGAATGCATGTGTGATTTTTCCAAGGAGCGGGAAGAGTAAGAACTTGACATCTTCACATAGATAATACAAACCAAATCCTATTTTGGTCGGATCTTAAATGAATAAAAAAAAGTAGAATTGTATTTTCTAGATTATTTTATTTATATTTATATTATTTATATTTATATTCTAATTATTATATAATATTTCATTATTCTAATTATTTAATTATTATTATATTATTATAATTCTAAATTATTAAATTATAATTATATATTTATATATTAAGAATATTATATAATTATATATAATTATATATAAGATATAAGTATAAGAAATAAACAAACAAGGAATAAGCAAACCATGGATAAATACAAACAACCTTTTCGTAAATACAAGCGATCTTTTCGTAGGCGTTTACCCCCAATTGGATCGGGGGATCGAATCGATTATAGAAACATGAGTTTAATTAGTCGATTTATTAGTGAACAAGGAAAAATCTTATCTAGACGGATGAATAGGTTGACCTTGAAACAACAACGATTAATTACTATTGCTATAAAACAAGCTCGTATTTTATCTTCGTTACCTTTTCGTAATAATGAGAAACAATTGGAGAGAGGGGAGTCGATCCCTAGAACTACAGGTCCTAGAACCAAAAATAAATAGACATACTCCTCAAAACTCCAATAGGAACTCAAGCTCAGATTAATGTTTTGCTCGAAAAACCTAGAATCCCGAGTTGATTCTTGTGTTATAAAATGTTATAAAAAAGGAAAAATGGGTAATAAATTTTTTTTTGAAAGATGCTCGTTTATTTCAAATCTTAATTTCTTTTTCTTCTATCTTCCCGGAGAATGGACTCCGGGAAATTCTGTTTCAATCATTCTTGTTTCCTGTATAGTATATTCTTATATTCTATTAAGATTCTTTTATTCCTTTATTTGTATTTGATTGATTAATGATTTTATTTGAAATCATATCAAAACAAATCTTATTTGATAGGACTATTTGCACAAGTATTTTACGATTCAGAAGCAATTGTTTCTTGTACAGATTGTGTATGAATCTACTATAACTATAGGATACCATATCCTCACGAGTTACTGCATTTATCCGAGTGATCCACAAACGACGAAAATCTCTCTTTTTCCTGCTCCTATCTCGATGAGAGGAACCCAAAGCTCTCATTCTTTGTTGAGTACTCGTTCGAGTAAGTCTTGAATGAGCCCCTATAAAGGTTGAGACAAATAGACAAATTTTTTTTCGACGTCTTCGAGCTGTATATCCCCGTTTAACTCTGGTCATTAAATCAAATGAAACTTTCTTGAATAACTAATGTATTTATCTTCTTTCAGTCATACTTTTCCTCCGGTCGATTAATAACAAAACGGATTTTTCCGATATATAAAATATAAATTCCAATGGCTTTTGCTACTATGACCTTCCCGACCACAATTTTTACTTCCGGGTATCTTGCCTGGAAATAAGAAATTCTACTGCTGCTAAATAGTGGGTTTCCTCGTTTCTATGGCAACTTTTTAAACGGTGAGGTCCTCTCTATACACCGGAGCCTCTTCTTTACATTTCATCGAATTTTATTGTGAACTTGTATAGTTCACACTCTTTGGCTCTACCCCATCCTTTTTTCAATTAGAATTATTTTTTTTTTCTAATTATAATTAGAAAGTAATAGTCCTTTTCACAAAAAAGCTATCCATACAGTGACGGCATTTAATTCTGTAAAGTAAAAGTTGGCTAGGTAGCTGACCCTGTTAGTCCGTTTTTTTTTCAAGAATAAGAATAGGAGCATAACCCTTTTGCTTCTTATAAGACTATTTCCTCCGCTTAATGGATAACTATTTGCTACCAATGGAGAATTGCTTCTCATCTAAAACGGAGTGATTGGATTTGCACCAATAGAAACCATAAATTACATTACATAATATAATAGGTAAATGATAGATCCTCATTTTTAGATAGTTATTTAGATAGTAAATTAAATGGCGGTCTTTCACTCTATCTATCCTATTCATTGGTAGTGTTCATTGATACTGGAAAAATTTTTTTCATTTCTTCAAACTCATGATCTGAACTGAACGAGTCGCACATACACCCTAGTACATGTTCCTCGACGCTGAGGACATCCTCGAAGAGCGGGGGATTTCGTGACATTTCTTATTGGCTGTCTTGCGTTTCTAATAAGTTGTTTAATGGTTGGCATGTCGTGTCTATATAATCTCATTCTAGATAGAATAGAGTGGGTTGGCTTAGATCGATCTTAACCTATCGATCTTAACCTGATGGTTGATGATTATGAAAGATTTCTATTCACTATCAAATCACGGAAAATTCTAATTTTGAAATGGAATTCTATATTTATATAAATATAAAATCTCCAGTATTCTCATCTTCGACCGCTACAAGATCAACGATGCCATGAGCTTGGGCTTCTGTTGCTGACATAAAAACATCCCTTTCCATGTCTTCGGATATAACCCATAAAGGGTTGTACGTTCTTTGTACATAAACTTTTGTGAGGTTTTCGCGAATCTTCAACAGTTCTTCTGCTTCCAGGATAAATTCCCCTGCTTGTGCCTCATAAAAAGAACTAGCAGGTTGGTGAATCATAACCCTGATGATATTGATATAACATCATGAACGATTCTTCTATGCGTATCTCGCACGATTTGATTAAAGTAAGGGGGAATCAAAATAACAAGAAGAAATTAAACAACCGTACGGGCATATTTTGTACATTGCATACGGCTCTGTAATGGAATTTATTTTTTCTTCCTTTCCTTTTGCAATAGAATTTCTTCTATCGAAAAGAAGAAATATAACTCATATGATCCAAATGTTTAGATGATCCATTTACCACCCTTCCTTTCGTAGTAGTAAAGAAAAATACTATGATGGTTCTGTTGCTTTATTTTACTTTATTATATATTTATTATATATTTATTATATTATTTATTTATTATATATAATATATAATTTATCTATTTTATATAATTCTATTTTATATAATTTAGAATTTTAGAATTTATCTATTTATCTTGTCTGTGGTTTAGCAATCCCAAAGTTTCTTTTTGATACGATCCAAGAAGGATAAAATAAATTTTTCCATTTTTTTTGACTCTTTCTCTGATAACATAAAGATAAGAAAGAGACTTCTGGTGTGGAAGAAAAATGGTTTGTGACGCTGAAATTAACTCTTGACACATAAGATCAAGATCCAATTGGTAATAACCCTTCTTTTTCATACTATTATCTCAATACAAAATCTCATGTTAGGAAAAAACAATAATGGTTTGCTCATATCGAACTCGAAGTGCCATGCTATTATTACTTATTCTTTTTTTTTTTTTATTATTATTTGATTCATATTCGATAGAGCGAAGGCATAGTCTTCTTTTTTTTTTATAAAAAAACTCATTGGCGCCAAGCGTGAGGGAATGCTAAACGTTTGGTAATTTCTCCTCCGACCAAAATGAAAGATCCCATTGAAGCTGCTAATCCCATGCATATTGTATGTACATCGGGTACCACAAATTGCATAGTGTCATAAATGGCTATTCCTGGTATTACCCATCCGCCTGGAGAGTTTATAAACAAATAAAGATCCCTAGTAGCATCTTCTATGCTGAGATATACCATGAGACCAGCAAGTTGATTCGAGATCTCGCTATCAACCTCTTGGCCTAAAAAAAGTAGTCTTTCTCGATGAAGTCGGTTGATTAGGGCAAAATTGTATCCCTGTGTAACCGTACGTGCACCTTTGGATGCATACGGTTCAAAAGAGAAAAAAATCAATGTGTCGATTCCAGTCTTATTTCTTTTTTTTTCTAACTGTTTTTCTAATGAAGCGTTTTGCTTTTCTTCCATTTTTTTTTTTTAACATGAGTTTTGGCCTCCTTCCCGTTCCCTATATTCTATAATGTATAAAAAGTAAAAAAAAAAAAAGAATTTTCGTAACTTATTGAACTAACTTCTCATTGATGTATTGTTTCATAAAAATTCAAATCACGATGTAATTTTCTTGTTCCTGAATGGGTCCTTTCAATTATTTTAGGTTTTTGTTCTACTCCGGGGGAATATTTGCCCGAATTATATTTGCACATATAGGGCAAATGATTTCAGTACTGCTTATTTTTTTTTCAATTCGTTTC